GGGATGCCCTAATATGGTACAAAATTTCGCTTTAGCCAATGATCTAATTATAGGAATAATTGGAACTTTTGTATCAAGCTTTTTCATACCATTTTCTATTAGAAATGAATTTTCCAGCATTTGACTCCGTACCACTGAAGGATTTCGCCGTACACTGGAAAAATAACCCAAAAAGTAGAATGAATGCTCGGATAATTGGTTTATATGGATCCGTCCTGGTTGAGACCAAACATAAAAATAACATTGCCATAAATTGATAAGATAGTATTTCCATTTATTCATCACAAGAGGGGTATTCTTTGAAGCCAGAATGGATTCTCCTTTATATCGAGCATAATGAATGAAAGGGTCCTTGAAACACCATAGGGTAGACAGAAAATCCTTAGTAAAGACTTTTACAAGATATTCCATTTTTCCATAGAAATCGATTCGCTCAAAAAGGACTACCGAAGATGTTAATTGTAAATGAGAAGATTTGTTACGGAGAAAAAGGAAGATAAATTCGTATTCACATAGATAAAAATTATATAGGAACAAGAAGAATCTTGGATTCCTCTTTGAATTTGAAAAAGTAGAAATAGATTTTTTTGAAGTAATAAAAATGTTCCAATTACAATACTCGTGAAGAAAGAGCTTTAATAAATGAAAAGAAGAGGCATCTTTCACCCAGTAACGAAGGGTTTGAACCAAAATTTCCAGATGGATAGGGTAAGGTATTCTTATATATGACACATAATTTAAATATGGAAATTTATCCTCAAAAAAAGGAAATATTGAATGAATTGATTGTAAATTATAAGATTTTACGATTTTTGCCTCCTCTAAGAAAGAGATAAATCGTAGGGAAAATGGAATTTCCAGAATGATGGCAAACCCCTCTGATATTATTTGAGAATATAAATTCTTGTTGTACCCACAAAATTTCTTTTTATTAGAATCATTAGCAGAAATAATCAAATGATTCTGTTGAGACATTCGAGTAATTAAACGTTTTACAATTAGGAAACTAGATTTATTGTCAGAACCTATATTTTCCATCAAAATGGAGCTATTTAAACCATGATCATAAGCAAGTGCATAAATATATTCCCGAAAGATAAGTGGGTATAGGAGGTCATATTGCCGAAACCTATTTAGTTCTAAATATACTTGAAATTCCTCCATTTTTGAAAATTCAATTTGAGACAGGGATAGGGGATTTATTGGGTTCTCAAATGATACATAGTGCGATACAGTCAAAACAGGGTATTCTATTCTAGTAAAAAAGTCAAAAACGAATAGATACCTCGAAAACAAGTAAAACTCATCAACGGACTCTCTCTCCTTGTTTTTTTCGATCTAATTGTTTTATGTTCATTCTAGAATAACAATAGAGTTCGAAATCCTTTATTTTCTCAACCCAATCGCTCTTTTGATTTTGGAAAAAAATATCTTTATCAATATACTCTTTCTTCTACACATTTAGCGCCACCCCATAATGGAGAATAGTTAATAGTTAGGACTTATAAAAAAAAATCAAAAATCCATTTTATTTTCATAGGAAAAGCTTTTCCCACATCAAGCACTAATCTTTTTTTAACGTCAAATTAGATCGGGTAATCATTCCAATTAAAAAATGAAAGCTCGTTGCTTTTTGTTTCCCTATAATTGGAGCCGCCAGGCCCTATCCATTTATTAATTCAACCCAACTTTGATTTTTTGTTCCGAACCAAGAATTCAAACAAAGGTTTGGATCGGATCCAATAAGAATGAAACATTCTTCGAATTCTCCATTGATACGACATGCTACTTTTTCCATTCATTCCTTTCTGGATCAGTCGTCGTCTTACAAACTCTATCGCTGGTATGAACGAATCCATTGCTTCATAAAAATGTGTAAAAAATCGAGTCGCACTTAAAAGCCGAGTACTCTACCATTGAGTTAGCAACCCGAATGAAACTAATAAAAAAAAAAAACTAAAAAAATCGAATGTGTAGATACAATAGCAATCAAAAAAAGATTGAATTGTATAATAAAAAAAAATCCTATGGATATGGAACGGAAATAAAAAGATCCGTTTATTCACGATCGGATTATATTTGTTTGATACACTGTTGTCAATATTAATGTTGAGAAAAAACTACAATGGAGAAAACAAAAGAATTATAAACTTTTAAATAGTAACTAACAATTTAATAAATGCCAATTGAAATTCCATTTTATTTAATTGAATGTTAATTTTATTTAATTAATGTTATTTAATTAATGTTAATAGTTAATAATAACAAAGTTCGTTTGTAAATTATAATAAAAAAATTCGAATACGACTGTATTATTTTATAATACTAATAACTAAGAATAAAAAATACTAATAACTAAGAATAAAAATAAATAAAAAAACAAAAAAAACAAACAATTATGTTGGATTGGCACTACAAAACGAATCGACATAGATCCAAAAGGATGTATGCGAAAATTAAGGAAATAAAGGGTAGAGATTCGATTTATTCAATCAATTAATATTAATTTAATTAATAATTGAATCAATACAATCTAAATATGGACTAAACAATTAACCTAACCCCTTTTTTATTTCTTCAGAGAATTCCAATGAAAACCACCTCATTGAGAGTAATGTATTTATAAACCCAATTACTTGATTTATTGATTTGCTCTTTTTTTTCTATCCGTTTTATATTAATTTATATCCATTTTGTGGTTGTAGAAAACAGCATTCTTATAGTATATAGCAATAATAAATGAAAAAAATGAGGTATGAATAGATAGCGGGGGGATAAGAGGGATAAAGGGTTATATAAATATATATACAAGTTATCCACACCCTCTTTTGTTTATTATTTCATTAATTGAATTTCGTTTGTTGATTAGGGCAAAGTTCGATAAAAACACCCGCCCTTTTTGAAATATCCTGAACAGTTCCTGTAGGTTGAGCGCCCTTTTCAAGGAAATCGAGAATAACAGGAATGTTTAAATAGGTTTGATTCTTTATCGGATCATAAAAACCCACTTTCCGAAGATCTCTTCCCTCTCGTCGGGATCGAATATCAATTGCAATAATTCGATAAACGGCTCATTGGGATAGATGTATGGAGATGAACAATACACCCCCCCTAGAAACGTATAAGAAGTTTTCTCCTCGTACGGCTCGAGAAAATTAGATGATGCCTATGGGATATAAGAGAATTATGAATTTGGATGTCAAATAGATCCATAAAATCAAAAAATCAATTCGATTATGATTTATAAGTACTTTTTTTCTTATTCTTTTTCTTTTTTCTTTCCCGAAAAAAATCACTCGTATTCACAAACTCATAACTCAAGTCGGATAACTCTCAAATAACTCAAAACCTTTAAGTATTTCATTTATTGAGCGGTCTCTATCCCGTTTTTTGTCTATCTTCTTTAGATTTAGAATCGAATCTATTTTTTTTTATTCTTCATTCTGATAGAGTTGTTGAGACAATTAAAAATGGTATTTACTTGTTCCAGGATCCCTTAGATTTTCCTTGAATCGTTGGGTTTAGACATTACTTCGGGGATTTTTAATCGTTTCAAAAATGGCAGCAACATACCATTTTTTCTTTCTATCACAGAATCATAGAAATGGATAATGGATTCCCGCAGATACACTTTTGATCGAAATCGTTTTACCAATTCCAACAAATTTTACTTTAATTCATTTTTATTTTGAAACTTGCTCGAATTGGATCCTTTCGATTTCTATATATATATATAGATAGATAGATAATATATTTACGAAGTTGTTCGAATTTATTAATTTTCACTAACCCTAGATACTTGCTCCTGAAAAATGAATCAACTCGAGCTCCATCATGTACTATTATTATTTACATCATCAACCCCCCCAAAAAAACGAGTTCGATATGGAACAGAACAAACGATGTCGAGCCAAGAGCACCCTCATTTCTATATACTAATTTCTATATAATATAAAAATAGTGGATTAAGAATCCACAGCTAATTGAATCATGTCTTTCAAGTCGCACGTTGCTTTCTACCACATCGTTTCAAACGAAGTTTTACCATAACATTTCTCTGGTTTGGAGCCAGTATGTAATTATGAAATCATGAATAGTCGTTGATTCAGTCGATACAACATAGTAATCTATATGTTTTCTGAATGGGTAATTTCTAAAGAAAATAAAGAAGTCTCATCAAAAATTCAAATTAAATCGATATTTTATTGTATGATGTATGACTGGAATTTCTATTTTTTTATTTATTTTTTTAACATATAAAATATTCTATTTAATAACATGAATACAAATAAATAAGTTTAAATAAGTTCTTTTTGAATATACATCTTAAAAGTAACTCAATTTAGAGACGGATCATTAAAAATAAGAAAAAAGAATCACGCTTTAGCCAATATTATAGATTATAGATTGTTAAATCGAAAGTTTCTCAAAAGGGGGCAATCTTTATTCTAATAGAATATTTGTACTCTCATATGATATCCTAGATATGTATCTATATATAGATATATCATGCATGGATATGCTCTGGGACGGAAGGATTCGAACCTCCGAATAGCGGGACCAAAACCCGTTGCCTTACCGCTTGGCCACGCCCCATTTCGAATTTCTATTCGACACTAATAAACACTAATATTAGTCTAATATTAATATTGGTTGTTCGTCAATTCCAATTCAAATATCGAAATATCTATATCGATAGAATGTTGCGAGGCTTTTGATATGTGTAGATATAGAATTAAACGGAAATTCTTGATCATTACATAGAATGCAATTAAGATATTGTATGAAAGTATGATTTCTTATATTCTATCTTAAAGAACAAAATGTTTGCTATGCTTATGCTTAATATCTTTAGTTTGGTCTGTATTTGTATTAACTCTGCCCTTTATTCAAGTAGTTTTTTATTCGCGAAATTGCCGGAAGCCTACGCTTTTTTGAATCCAATTGTAGATATTATGCCAGTAATACCTCTACTCTTTTTTCTTTTAGCTTTTGTTTGGCAAGCTGCTGTAAGTTTTCGATAAGATCTTTCATTTTTATACTATCTTAGACTCTTAGAAAAGTTCATAATTTATTCGAAAAAAAAATTATAACATTCTAACAATTGATAAGATCAGATAAGTCTTACAGTATGAATCCTCAATTCAAATATTGAAATTTTTTTATACCCAAGAAAAAGCTAGACCATCTCATTTCATCATTCTTACCCCCCTTTCCATTGAAAATGAAAAAAAAAGTTCGATTTGAGTCCCCCACCAATATCTAATTGTGGGTATGAAAATTTTTATAATAAAGGACTCGGCTCTTATTACAAATAAATTTATGAAAATTCCTTTCTATTATATTTCTCGAAACCACATTATTTCTTAGTGTCAAAAGAAACATAATGTATAGTATAGGAAAATCTATTCTCTTAATTTTTTAATTGATCTTGGAGATTGTGTAATGCTTACTCTAAAACTATTTGTTTACACAGTAGTGATATTCTTTGTTTCTCTTTTCATCTTCGGATTCCTATCTAACGATCCGGGACGTAATCCAGGACGTGAAGAATAAAAAATAAGATTTTTTTTCTCCTTTCATGATTTTGAAATATTTCTTAGAATTTTATCTATTTTACATCTTTTAATATATTTTATAATATATTTTAACTATATATAATATAATATTATAGAATATTTAATAATAATAAATTTCATATTTTTTGATTTTTATATTGAATAATAAAAAAATCAAACAAACAAAGAAAATCTATAAATTCAAGAGATAAAGAAAATACCAAATCATCGACGGAAACGGAAAGAGAGGGATTCGAACCCTCGGTACGAAAATATCGTACAACGGATTAGCAATCCGACGCTTTAGTCCACTCAGCCATCTCTCCCAAATTGAAAAAATGGAATTCCTATGTTATGTTACATTATACAAACAAAAAAGAGAGATTGAAAAAGCTCCTCCTTTCTTTCTATCTTATCTCTCTTTGACTTATTCTTCTATTTTTTTTTTTATGGTTTTTCTATTTATTCTATACTATTCTATATTAGGATATAAAACTCTATTTAAGATATCCAAAATATTATATAAATAGATAAAATAGAAATAAATATTGTATAAAATAGAATATAATTCTAATAAATAATAAAAAAATACCCTTTTTGTTTGTTCGAAGGGGTCGTGTTTTTTTTCTACAGCCCGGCCAGATCGGTACCTAGCCGGGCTTTTTTTTGTTCTCATGAATCCCGTGAATCAAATTTATTTGATCTGAAAAAATACTTGTTATTGAAACAAGATCAAACATAAGAAAAACTTTTTTATTCCTCTGAGATAGAACCAAAATAAAATGATAGAAGATCAAAATGCCATTTCTTATTATTCTTTCTTTTTTCCAGCAAAATACCCGTACCTAAAAATGGAAAAAAGAAAATACGAATAAAAAAAGAAAAGAATGGAGATTCTTTCACAGTGCATTTTATTTTTATGTTATGACTAAAATAATTTTGTCAAGATGTATTTGTCAAAACACCTTCAGCAAAACAAAAAAAGGACTCCTTTTTTCTTGATTTCATTGGGTCCCCTTTACGAAAGAAAACACGTCAAAACTATAATTTTCATGATTCTTTTGATTCTTTTATTATGATCCTTTTTTTGATTCCGAACTGATTCCCCTGTTCGACAAAAGATCCCTTTATATACAATAATCGCATTGTAGCGGGTATAGTTTAGTGGTAAAAGTGTGATTCGTTCTATTGACCCCTTAATAGTTAAGGGGTCCCTCGTTTGATTCATATTCCGATCACAAACTTATTTCTTAAAAGGATTTAATCCTTTCCCTCTCAACGAACGATTCGAGGAAGAATATACATTATTGTAATTTGTATCCAAAAAGAATCAATTAGAAATTGAAAAATGGAATTATGAAATTACGAAACATAAGTTTTTTGAATTGGATCACAATAGTCACCATTTTTTGAGTATGAGAAAGGGATCCATGGATTATAGAAAGTTTATTTCTAATCGTAACTAAATCTTCCATTTTTTTTTATTTGTATATGAAAAATTGAAGCAAACTAGCTATTAAACGATTCCTTTAGTTTACTATAAGATCGACATATGATATGTATTTTAGCTCGGTGGAAAAAAATGCTTTTCCTAAGGATTCTTTCAAATCGAAAAGAAATAGCGAACGAAGTAAGTAGAAAAAAATTGTTATAATTTTCCCCCCTCTTCTATAGGGATCATCTAAAAAGCGGGATGTTTTGAATGCATTCAGAACGAAAGGCTGACATAGATGTTATGGGTAGAATTCATTTCATTTTGTTCACATCTTCTCCATTTGTTAAATTTATCTATCTCTCTCTATCTTGCATAAAGGAGCCGAATGAAACCAAAGTTTCACGTTCGGTTTTGAATTAGAGACGTTAAAAATGATGAATCAACGTCGACTATAACCCCTAGCCTTCCAAGCTAACGATGCGGGTTCGATTCCCGCTACCCGCTTAT